ACTTCTAACACCTGTTCCACTTTTGGAAGACCTTGCGTTATATCACCAGATCTTGATTTTTCATATATAAATGTAACTAATGTATCTCCTTCGTAAAGGATTTCCCCATAATGTCCATGAACAGTTGCTCCTGGAGTAGCCAAATAAGGCTTAGCTGATCGTATTACCACAGAGTCAACTTGAACAATTAGAACTTGACCCGATTTTAAATGCGGTCCTTTTTTGGCTATACATACATTTTCACAAAGAAACTGCCCAAGACTAACGATTGTAGATGTCTCTTCACAATAATTGTAATGGAGAAAATACCAATTCAAATGGAATGGATTCAAAATGATGTTACTGCATGAATAGGGATTATAAATTTGACCATTTTCATCCAGTAAATAATATTTAAGTATTTGAAAAATCTGTTTTAAATTGTCAAGTTGCAAATAGTTAGTTACCAAGATCTGATTATGGGTTATTAAATGGGAAAATAAATCAAAATTATAAATTGGAAAGCCTGTTCCTAACGGGCCCAACGAATTACTAATTGGAATTAGGGGGTTCTTTTTGATTGATTCCTTTATCACATTGGGAGATTTTACATCGTTGAATGGGCCTATTCGAAAACAATTGGATGATGACAAAATTATCAAAGATTGAGATTCCTTATTTCGATTCAACAACGTATGGATAGTTCCTTGATTTGGATTAAGGGATTCTTGAATCCTTGCCTCGGAATAGGAATAAATGGAAGAAAACGGATTGACATTAGCGCGATCTGATCCCTTCTCAGAGATCAATCCTGAACCCGACAGATCGTTCCTTTTTCCGGTATAAGAAATAGGTGACTTCGCTAAGTCGATTCTTAGAAAATATCTAAGCAAACCATTTGTCCTTATTTCAACAAAGGAAGCACAGGCCTTTTCGATCTTTTTGTCTTGGTCCCAATTCAACACTAAAGAAGTCCGAACTAATTGAATACTTGTGTCCCAAATTTCAAGAATTGGATCGTAATAAAGGATATAATTGACAACTCGAAGTTGTAGATTATCACTTTCCTGCAAGAGATCCGGCGGGAAAAGTCTTCCTAAATTTATACCATCCGTTTTTTTATATGGGACTACAGGTTGAACCAAAACAAAATACTTTTTTTCATACCTGGAAAGTTTCATTCGTTGGATATAAAGCCAATTTTTCAATTTTTTGTATTCTTTGGAATTTGGTTTTCCCCCTCCTGGTGGTATCAATCGGAATGCCTTATTTGTCTTTCCAGGAAAATGGATATCTCCAGAAAAGATTATCAGTTTCATTTTTTCTGCTTTTTTCTTCACTCGGACCAATCCGCCTACCCGACTTCTTCTATTTAAAGTGATTTGTGTATCTGCCCCAATAATACTATTGTGCCGTACCATTATGGAAGAAGATTCGGCCAAAATGTGGACTTCCACGGGAATAAAAAAAAATGGATTTACTTCCTTTTGGTATTTTGGCCAAAATACCTTGGCTCCTCGATACTCAATCAAATCCTCTTCGTTGACGATTGAATTCAGTTCTCTAGTCTCATATTTAGTAAGTCCTGAGCTCTTTCTTATATATCGAGGATCATCGAAATAAGCAAGAATACTATTTCTACGGAGAATACCATTTCTGGGGATTTCCATTGAGATACCTGAAGAAGGTATTAGTTGGTTCTCGCCTTCTTGAATCGATTCGAGTGGAATGATGAATCTATTTCTTCGCCTCTTTGCCAATAAATCAGAATTGCCGTCGAGAATGGCCGGATATCTGAGATTACAACGACCCGTACATGTCATTCGATTAAGTTCTGAATAATCAGGAATCCTATCTCCTGTTTGATTTTTACCAGAAAAATACGAACTAAAAAATTTTTGTCTCACTTGATTATTAGTTACTGAGGGGTTAGCAATATATCTTGGCTTGACAGAAAGAGAATCAGCGTTCATTTGATCTTGATCCTTGTGGATCGAACAGGGCCCTAGACTGTATCTCCAGGGCTCTCCTAATAATATCCATAAATGACTTGTTTTTGGTAAGAGATGAATATTACCATATGTAAATTCAGGTGCATGGTACACATCAGTATTCCAGTGCATTTCGCCCTCTGAGTCAGAATAAATATGTTTTCGAACCTTCTCTTTCAAATTCAAAGTGGATGTTCTCGCACGAATCTCAGCAATCACTTGTTCTGATTCTACATATTGATCGTTTTGAACTAAAAGAAAACTTTTGGGCGGAATACACACATTGTGTATAATATCTTCACTCTCAATAGTTACATACAAGTCTCTAGAACATAGAAAAGCAGGATGTCCATGACGTGTACGTGTCGGATGAACCAAATCCTCGTTGAATTTTATTTTTCCATTAGAAGGGGCTCGCACATGTTCTGCAGTACCCCCTGTGAATACTCCGCCGGTATGAAAAGTTCTTAATGTTAATTGAGTGCCCGGTTCTCCAATAGATTGACCTGCAATAATACCTACGGCTTCTCCCAATTCGACCAGGTCGTCATGAGCTGGACTCCGGCCATAACATAATTGACAAATCCAAGATGTACTCCTACAAGTAAAGGGGGTTCGAATAGAGATTGGTTGTGCTCTAAAAGTTATGAATCTACTGACAAGTCCAACCCCAATATCTTGATTTCTAGTAGCAATACATCGCGAACCTATATATATATCATCTGCTAATACACGACCCATTAATGTTTGGATAAAAATCCTGTCCGCCGTCATTCCATTTCGAGGACTTACAGAAATACCTCGAACGGTGCCACAATCTGTTCGACGTACAACAATGTGTTGAACTACTTCAACAAGTCTGCGCGTGAGATATCCTGCATCTGAGGTTCGGATAGCGGTATCCACAACCCCTTTACGGGCTCCGTAGCAAGAAATAATGTATTCTGTTAAAGAGAGTCCTTCGCGTAAATTGCTTTGAATGGGTAAATCAATCATTTGCCCTTGGGGATCCGACATTAATCCTCTCATACCTACTAATTGATGTACCTGAGAAGCATTTCCTCTGGCTCCCGAAAAAGACATTATATGGACTGGATTAAAAGGATCGGTCATCCGAAAATTAGGATTCATTTCTTGTCGCAAATATTCACTTGTGGCATACCATATTTCGATCGATTGACGTAATTTTTCTACCGCGTGTACATTCCCATAATGATGGTGTTTTTCCAAAATAAAACTTTGTTGTTCAGCGTCTTGAACTAGCCATCTTTTAGAAGGTATTGTTAAAAGATCATCAATTCCTAATGAAATGGATGCGGCGGTAGCTTGTCGGAAACCCAGAGTCTTTACTTGATCCAGGATATGTGATGTATATCCTATTCCATAGTGATCAATAAATCGACTAATAAGTCGTTTCATGGCAGTTCCGTCTATCACTTTATTGTGAAAGACCTGAGTGGGCCGTTCTGCCATCAGTACCTCCATATTGCGCTGAGTAGAATTTGACAATGGGCTTGAGTCAGTGATTGGAAAACTTCCTTTTCTAGATCTTGATTCACGTATAAATTCCGCAATTATGGTCCTAGTTAACCCGGAGAGACTCGAATTCCCGTTGGTAGCATAGAATTACAACAGCCCTGCCAAAACCCCTGTATGGCTTCTTCTATTTCTCGATAAAGAGAAATATGACCAAGAGTGGTTCGAATATATATATAAAGAATTTCTTTTTTTATACTTCGTACTATTAGATAGTGTCCATAAATCTCATAATAGGTCCCCACAGATTCATAGTGAATTTCGATGGGAGCTTCTCTTGCAGCAATAACGCGTTGATCTAGTCGCCACCGCAACCACAAAGGACTACCTAAATTGATTTGTTTTTGCCGATAAGCCCCAATTGCATCATAGGGATTACAAAAAAAGGGTTCTTTTTTTTTTGTATACTTATAGTTATTATCTTCATTTTGATAGTTTCTACGATTACATGGATTATACCTATTTACACAAATACCCCGACGATTTCCACTCGTTAAGACATAGAGTCCACTAAGCATATCTTGAGTTGGTGCCGAAATGGGATCCCCAATAGTTGGAGACAAAAGATTCATATGAGAAAACATAAGTAAACGTGCCTCTGCTTGAGCCTCCAAAGATAAAGGCACATGAACAGCCATTTGATCCCCGTCAAAGTCTGCATTGAAGCCCTTACAAACTAATGGATGTAAACAAATAGCGCGTCCTTCCACTAAAACGGGGAGGAATGCCTGTATGCCTAATCTATGCAGAGTAGGCGCTCTATTCAGCAATACAGGATGGTCATCCAGAATTTCCTGAAGTATTTCCCATACAATCGGTTTTTTTTTCCGAATTTGACTCTTAGCAACTCCTATGTTCGAAGCAAGATGTTTTCTAATTAGGTCACGAATTACAAATGCCTGGAAAAGTTCTATTGCTATTTCGCGAGGCAATCCACATCGATGTAATGAAAGTGAAGGGCCCACGACAATCACGGACCGCCCTGAATAATCGACCCGTTTACCAAGCAGAGTCTCGCGAACTCTTCCTTCTTTGCCTTCAATTACATCTGAAAGCGACTTGTATACTCTATTATGATCATCCCTCATTGGTTGTCCGCAGATTCCATTATCAAGAAGTGCATCCACGGCTTCTTGTAGCAATTTTTCCTGAGATATTATTAATTCTTCTGGCGTAGCTATACTTGTTGTTAATAGATCTGTAAGAGTATTATTCCGATAGATAATTCTTCTATAGATTTCATTAATATCCGAGGTCACTAGTTTATCCTCATCTATATGATAGATTGGTCTCAACTCAGGAGGGAGAACTGGTAATAGACACAAAACCATCCATTTTGGTTCTATATTTGTTCGAATAAAATGCTTAGCCAATTCCATGCGTCTAAGCAAAAAATCTTTTCTTCTTCCAACTTTTCGATCTTCCCATTCATTCCCTGTGGGTTCCTCTTCCTCCAATTCTTTCCATTCTACCAATGAATAGTCTATCATAATT